CCTCCTGAACACTACCAAAACCCCCCTAAACAGCCCGAATAGCCCCCCGAGACAACCCACGCACAAGCTCCAGAACCACAAATAAAGTCAATAACAGCCCTCACCCCCCAATCAAAAACAGCCCCGCCCCCTGCGAGTAAAACATAGCTACACCATCAAAATCCGATCGAGTAAACAACAATCCCTCATTATTAACGGTCCCCCCACTTACCAGTCATTCCTGACCAACCCCCATAATAACCCCCACCACAATAACCAACCCTATCCCAAGGCCATACCCAACAACCCCCCAATCCCCTCAAGCCTCCGGATAAGGATCAGCCGCTAAAGACACCGAATAAACAAAAACAACCAGCATACCCCCTAAATAAACCATCACCAGTACCAAAGACACAAAAGACACCCCTAAACTAACCAATCACCCGCACCCAGCAGCAGACGCAACCACTAACCCAACCACCCCATAATAGGGAGATGGGTTAGATGCAACTGCTAACCCCCCAAACATGAAACACACCCCTAAAAATAAAACAAATTCTATCATAAATTCCCACTCGGCCTCGCTCCGAGATCTGTGGCCTGAAACGCCACCGTTAAAAAATTTAACTATAGGAACATCCCCTCACAAAACCTCCCCCCCCTTCCCCCCCCAGCATGTTTTCTCATGCTTTTAAGGGTATGTATTACTTCGCATACAATTCTTGCCCCCATGTACATAACTACAATGCAGGGAAGCCAACGCGATACGGTAATGCTCGTCCCAAAATCGACAAACATCTTCTCCAAATAGATAATGTTCGTGCAGTTACAGACCCAGGCACATTTTTGCTTAAGTACTATAGAGCCCAAATGATCCTACCTCATACAGGGGGCCAGGCGTTGCCCAAAAACTACCTTTGACTTAGCTATACTTCCCTACACTTTCTAGTGAACGAGGAATGTCCCAGTACTCCTTTGAATTCTCGAATGTCATAAACTTCGCCCACCTCCTAGTCTACAATTCCCGGCCTACAGCCTTCAAGAACTCCCAAGCCAGAGAACATGGTTATCTATTAACCGTACCTCTCACGAGAACCGAGCTACTCGACGTCTGTTCTACCCTAGGCCACTAGCTTCAAGGCCAAACTTTCCCCCTACACCCTAGCCCAACTTGCTCTTTTGCGCCTCTGGTTCCTATTTCAGGGCCATAACTTGCTCCATTCCTTCCTTCTCGCTCTTCACAGATACAACTGGTTGGGGATGGTCGCACCTCATACTGCCTCTCGGTTGGGAGTCGGCATCTTTCCGCTTTCTTCGCTTTTTTTCTTCTGGGGTCTTCTCAATAAGCCCTTCAAGTGCGTAGCAGGAGATATCTTCCCTTGACATGTCCATCACATGAGCGCTTAGCTATCGTTCCCCTCAAGCTCCCAATTGTTATGGTTTCATCGTATAACTGGGATCAAACTTGACACTGATGCACTTTGACCTCATTCGTTAAGCCCGCGCTATTTACCCGACCAAGTACTGTACGATGCAATGCTTACCGGACATGCTAAATTTTTATTCACTCACTAGGATTTTCTTCCTAAACCACCAAATTTCATCCATTTTTTTCTTTTTTTCATCGCGTTCTTTTTTTATCTTTAATTTTTTGTCAATTTTAATGAACAAATAACTATAAATCCCTACAAAATCAACAAAACCATTACTTTAACATCTTTTCAAAAAAATTTCCCCTAACTTTCCCATAAACTCATCACACGGACCCACAGCCACTTAACCGCAAATCCGGCCCGGCGGCAGAAGAATTTCATCTAACAACAACCCATCCAACCCACTAAAATCAAACTAAAATAAACAAAAATAAAAACTAAAACAATAAGAAACCACCCAC